CTAACGAATAGAACATGGATATATGAGTTGATACCATTACGACCTATATATATAAAGATATCCGGTGCGATCCTATGGGTCTAGCTATCGATCTGTATATATATAGATAATGATCTGGCGGGCCTCTTTTAATGAAGTAAAAAAAAAAAATACCTTTCCTTCGATCTCATGCCTTAATTTAATAAGGTGGTAAAAGGTGCTAATAAGTCATACAGCATTAATAGATTCGTGGTAAAATCCCTCTATGATACGTTTTATTAGAATTTTTGGCTGATACAATTTTTTGGCCGATACCAATAAAGGGATCAAATGGTATATAGTTTCTTTTGTTGATAGATTGGAGGATTAGAAAGATGACTATTGCTTTCCAATTGGCTGTTTTTGCATTAATTGCTACTTCAGCAATCTTACTGATTAGTGTACCTGTTGTATTTGCTTCTCCTGATGGTTGGTCAAATAACAAAAATGTTGTATTTTCCGGTACATCATTATGGATTGGATTAGTCTTTTTGGTGGGTATCCTTAATTCTCTCATCTCTTGAACCTATTTGTTCTATTTAGATCCAAAAATTAAATGATCCCCTCCTAATTCTTTCATTTTCAGGTTGTGAGACACATTAAAATGAAATATAAGTCCCCAAAATGCAAATAAAGAAAAAAAAATGAAAGGGAGGGGTCAAACAAACTTCTTATATTTAACTATTTAAAAATGAAATTAAAAAAAATATATATATATATTAATTAAATAATTTTATTATACTATTTGTTTATATTTATAATATATTATTATTTATAAATAGTAGAAATTTTCTATAATATTTATAATACTATTTTGATAATAATATTTTTTTGATAATAACAATTTTATTATTATTAAAATTGAATGATTATAATTTTAAATTTATATATTCTAATTTCACTATATAGTTATTGTTAACTATATAGTATTTCTATTAGAATACTATCTAATTTTATACAATTCAAATTTGATATTATTCTAATTACTATTAATATTTTCTTAAAAAGAATCTAAATTCATTTTTTATTAAATGAAAATAAATTTTTTTAAATGAAAATAAGCATTTTGCAATTACTCTGAAAAACAAAGGAGTATCTGATCTAACTCTGCACAAATATGGCCCATCCATTGTGTATCAAGAACAAGCGGCTATAGTTGAATGGTAAAATTTCTCTTTGCCAAGGAGAAGATGCGGGTTCGATTCCCGCTATCCGCCCAGGGTAATGGGTTCATTTTTTTTTTAATAGGATAAAGAATTAAGTATAGTTGACAGTGATAGTAGAGTGGTTCTATCCTCTTCACTTCTATACTATTCCCTTCTTTTCCTCCTGCCCACCCCAAAATAAAAAGAAAAAAATAGTAATTAATTACTAGTTACCGGAGTCAAACCTCCGTTTTTTGTCAAAAAAAATGTTGCGGAGACGGGATTTGAACCCGTGACCTCAAGGTTATGAGCCTTGCGAGCTACCAAGCTGCTCTACCCCGCGACGAAGAGAGGGACTGGGAACTAATGGACAAAGAAGGATTGAGTACACCCCTCTACCATATGGGTACAAATAGAATAGCCTATTTATACAGAATGGTAAAGGGGCTCCTCTATGATCATAGAAATGAATATAAAAAATGAAACGATATTTTAATGCTTACCAACTTGACCTTGTTGCTCCAGGCAACAAACATGCATGAACCATTTCACGAAGTATGTGTCCGGATAACCCAAAGTCTCGATAGTTAGCTCTCGGTCTTCCGGTTGAAAAACAACGTCGATGAAGACGTGTAGGTGCACTATTACGCGGTGGGGATTGTAACTTTCCGTGAATTTTCCATTTCTCACTCAACAATGGAACTTTACCTATTTCTTTTTTGGGGGATCGACGAATCAAATGATATTTTTGTTCCAATTTTTGCCTCTTCTTTTCCCTCTGAATTAAACCTTTTCTTGCCATAATGGTTCGGTTCTTCCTATTAGTATCAATGATAAAAGTCGGATCCTAGATGTAGAAATAGTAGAAATATAAGAAGGCGGACCCCCTTCTGCATCGAAAGAAATGACATTATCGAGGATATAACACATAAGAATTAACCAAATTTGCCCGATGTAGAGGCAATCAAGAAAGCCGCGTAAGTGAATATATAACCTACAGAAAAATGGGCTAATCCAACCAATCTTGCTTGCACAATGGAAAGAGCTACTGGTTTATCTCTCCATCGAATTAAATTAGCCAAAGGTGTGCGTTCATGAGCCCATGCTAAAGTTTCAATCAATTCTTGCCAATATCCACGCCAGGAAATTAAGAACATAAATCCAGTAGCCCAAACAAGATGTCCAAATAAGAACATCCACGCCCAAACCGATAAACTATTCATACCAAAAGGGTTATATCCGTTGATAAGTTGTGAAGAGTTTAACCATAGATAATCTCTTAACCATCCCATCAAATAAGTGGAAGATTCATTAAACTGTGAAACGTTACCCTGCCA